TAAGCGCTATAGCTTGTTTCCAATACTCGGCAGCTTGATCGAACCAAGCCTCTGCAATTTCAGAATCCCCCTGTCGAATGGCCTGTTCTCCTCGGTCGGAATCGGTGAGTAAATTCCTTTCCTTCGAACCGTACTTGAGAGTTTCCTACCTCATACGGCTCGGCAATTCATTATTTTTTTTGTGTCCCGTCCTAATCCAATCCATCGAAATGAATAAGATTTTTCGTAAATCTATCCCATTTTTTATCGGCTTAACCAGAAGAGATTAATTAATTTACATGAGTTTCAAACTTGAATTTTGATTACTAATCAGTTTTATCTTTTCTCCCACCTTCAGAAGAATGAAACATAGACATCCTCCGCTATCGGTATAATTTTCTGAAAGGTAACTATCTCGGTTTCATATAGAAATTCATATAGAATCTTTGAAAAAGACTTTCCTCCATTAAGAAAGGGCTTACTATCTTTGGGATCTGATGCTACACCGCTGCTTAATACCTTAGTGGATCGACTCTATCACATAAGTTGATTCCTAACTTTTATCTCATATCATGACATAAGTAAGCAGTTCTTATTGTATCGGCCCAAAACCTCGCAAATTGATCTTTACGGTGCTTCCTCTAACAATTTGATCCTTTATCCATAGAATAAAATGGGCATATCTATTTCTTCATATTTCGGCTTATATGAAGTCTCTTTTTTTTCTACAGCTAATAAAAATCGTTGTTTTGTACGATACTTATGTAGAAAGCCCGTTTTATTTTTTATTTGTAGTATTTAGTTTTACTAGCCTATTTTCTCTTTTTTCCTCTTTTCTATAGTGGAGATAGTCGCACGTAATGACAGATCACGGCCATATTATTAAAAGCTTGCGGTAAGAATGGATTTCGTTCGAGTGCTCGGAAATAATATTCCAAAGCTTTCGTATGTTCTCCGTTGCTTGTGTGGATAAGGCCTATGTTATAGAGTATATAACTTCGATCATAGGGATCAATTTCTAGTCGCGTAGCTTCGTAATAATTTTGTAAAGCTTCCGCATAATTTCCTTCGGATTGGGCTGACATCCGTTACGGTCGTTCATTCTATTCAAAGAATCCCCGTTCCAGAACCGTACATGAGATTTTCACCTCATACGGCTCCTCCCTTCTGTGCATAATGATAATAATCCATGAAATCAAAATGAAATATTCTCATTATAAACTGAGAGGGGCTAGCGTTTTTACAAGAAATCTCTAGCCAACCCTACTGCAAGAGGTATTTTCTTAACACCAAGGGCGTTGGTGCTATATAGAAAAGGTAACTCCAACAATTTTTTTGTCCTCAACGCCCCCTATTTTCAGGAATTAGTCACTTCAACGGTCTTCGATGGTTATACGGGTATCCAAAGTACGAACGAGATGGATGTTTGTTGTCCCAACCATTCTTGGTAGTCCCGATCCCGATAAGGAAAGGGGATAATTTATAACAAAGTTTTTGTGTTGTTGATTCCTAGGTGTAGCGCTTCTTCCCCTATGCCGCCCATTGGTACTAGTAGAGTGGGATTGACCTGGAATACAGAACCCATAGGTGTAACCTTTCGCTTAAGACTCGAATCAAAATGAAAGCGTCTGAGGCTGCATCAATCGAGGATACACGACAGAAGGGGTTGTTCCATTTTCAAACTTCACCTTCAACAAGCGTAGGTTTATTTCAATAATAGTTTTCTTTCTATCCCGAATGAATCATATGGCTTTCTCGTAAAACTGAAAATGATAAAGAAATTCAAAAAATCAATCAAAAAATCAAATCGCACCATCTCTGTAATAGGTAAATGCTTCTTTTTCTCCTGAAGTTGTCGGAATTATTCGTAATAAGATATTGGCTACAATTGAAAAGGTCTTATCAATAAAATTTCCATTTATCCGCGATCTAGGCATAGTTAACAATCCATTCGATAATTCTTCGCATTACCTCTCGGGGGAAAAGAATCCCACAAAAAGGGAATTTACAGTACGAAATAACATAAAAACAGACTCATTCTAAAAAAAGATGTGGGCCTTCCCTTCCACTCAAATTGTTCCTTTTTCACAGGAATCAATAGGAGGAAAGGTTTCAATCCGATTGGATGTCAGCCAAACCAATGGAGTAGTATACCAATGAACAGAACTAGTTCTATTTCATCTAAGTGGAAGAATCAAGGAATTTTTCCTACAAATTAGGATACCCGGAGGAGTTAGTTTTGATTGGATTATGATCCAAAGAGGAAAAAGAATCAAATAATCGAATAATCTAATTATGATTTTATGATATGATAAAATATAGAATAACTATTTTGTGTGCATAGCGTGTATACACTATACAATCAAAATTAAAAAATCCCTGGTATGATTCCAGAATTTATAATAGATCCATGAGGTAAAAGTAAGTAGTTCTGAAACTGGAAAGAAAGCTATTTTTGAATTCCTATGGAATCATTTTATAAATATAAACACTGTCTAACTGGAATCATAGTATAAAATATGAATCCATCAGACGATTCGATTCGTTCCAATTCCTTGGTTTAATTTGGTTCGGTATAAATATTATAACCATAACAAAGGCTACTTATTGATAAAACAAAAGATATATATCTTTTGTTTTTAATGTAATGTCTTTTCTTTTAACAATAAAAAAAGATTTTTATCCATCGAACCCCGAAGGAAGATCTTTCTTTGATGAAACGTTTTCTATTTTTTTTTTTTCTATTGTTTTTATAATTGATCAGGCATACCTATACTGCAATAAGATGAAGACTGCAATACTATGAATGACTCGCTATTTACTCGTTTTCTAGGTCATAATCATAAGATTCTTTAGGAGAGATGGCCGAGTGGTTCAAGGCGTAGCATTGGAACTGCTATGTAGGCTTTTGTTTACCGAGGGTTCGAATCCCTCTCTTTCCGTACCTTCCTTCACCTAATTCACGAACATTACTCACCGAAATGTATCAAATAAAATAAGAACAATTACCGGTCACTTACCTTTTTGGATCGAATTTGAAAGATTCGAATTTGCTCTATTTTCCAATTGTGGAAAACTGGGGAAATTCCCTTGGTTGACCCCGGTAAGAGAATGGGGATTTGTTGTTGTTGTTGTTGGAACTTCCATTTTATGGATGGAATTTTTTATATTTTTTGAAAAGGCTTTTTCGCGGACTCCTCGTTCATTTACCCAACCGTCGGTTGGGTAAATGCCTTTCAGTTTTTCGATGATCAAATATTTTATTTATAATTGAATTAATTATTGAATAACCTGCTTTTTTGGCTAAGTTTGCTCATTGCTGGGTTGATAAAGAAGTAAGCGTTTCAACGGGCTCTCCCAAAATCGTTTGGGCTTGATTTCCGGGCATCTCGGCGACGGCACTCTCCACCTCGTAGAGCTGAGGAAATTCTATGTCTCTAAAAAATAGAGAATCTATCCATGACTGACAATTATAATCAAACTCACGTAGTAAGTTAAGCAACTCATGTAGTTCTTGATCTACATAGAATCTAAACCAAAATTAGAAATTCGGTTCTAATTTGACGAATGAATGGAATGGGAGATAGTTTATTCTCCTATTCGCGCATACACGCACCATCTGTATCCTGCTGTGTTGGACCCTCATCGCCATCCGTTTCATGTCTTTTGACAATTCCTCTCGTTCTTCTCGGATGCTCTTTTGAGCGAGCCGATCTTCAAGGGGTTTGATCCGGGCTAGGGGGAACCAAGGCTTAGTCCTGGATTGTGGCTCCCCGCGGCCAAAACCTTCGGTGAGAATCCAAACACTAAGCTGATATAACCAAAAGAAATAAAAATCAATTTTTCTAATAGATTTCTTTTTTTCAATTTAAGAAAAATGACATTCATTACTATAACGATACGAAATCGTCTAGTAAATTTAGGAGGATACTTCATTGAAACCTCCTAAAATTTGTATTTTTCGATTACTCGATTCTATTTTTTACTTTATGATATATATGATATATCGAATTACGATTTTTGAATTGGAAATTTACATTAATGAAAAATTAGGGCTATACGGACTCGAACCGTAGACCTTCTCGGTAAAACAGATCAAACTTATTATTATCAAAATGATTCGAACTGTTTCAAAGACCCAACGTGCATTTTTTTTTGCATTGGGCTCTTTCATCAACTGATATAAATATCAGCGAGTCCGCCATCCTTTTTCTTAACAGAAAGATAACGAGATGGCTCCGCGTGCTCTGACTCTTTATTTTTATTCAGTAGCAATACCAAAGTGTTTCAAAAAAGAGTTATCTTGACGTAGGTCTGCCTTCGGCCTATATCAACCTAAGTTAAATGGAGTCTCTATCGCTCTGCCCAAAGCATCAAATATGAAACTTCATACACCTTCAAGTTCATAGGACAAAAAGAGATTTTTTTGAGGTACTTATACTCATTATGCCTAGCATTGAATGGACTGAATATTCACCTTATCAATTATCAAATCAATGATGGGTTCTATTTCTTGGCGCCTAAATTGGGACCTCAATTGGACCAACCAACCATTTGTCAGGCTATTGTTCTCTTGTTCCTTCGAATCCATGGAGTAAGACGTCGACTTTTTACTAAGATAAATTCTGTTGATTACATGATGGACTCCTCTGAAAAAACATTGGCGCGCGTGTAAACGAGGTGCTCTACCAACTGAGCTATGGCCCTTGTGTTTGTGATAAATATTTTATCATTATATAAATTCTTGTCAAGGTGAGTATTGCATAATCTGACATGATAGCTCTCTGATCTGTTTCCTGTCAAGGGTATTGCTTAGAAATAAGATTCCATCTATAATCTATCAATGTGACGGGTTCCTTTTTTTTTCTTTATGATAATAAATGACCTACTTAACCCAGCGGTTAGAGTATTGCTTTCATACGGCAGGAGTCATTGGTTCAAATCCAATAGTAGGTAGAACTTATTAGATACCGCACAGCCAATGGTATCTAATAAGTATTTCTACCCACCTTCTTTTTTTGATTTATTTTGTATCTTTTCCATACCCTACTACTTCTTATTTTTTCTATTTTTTGAGTTGTTTCTTGTTGCACCAAAATCTGATTACACTTGATTGGATTCAATCGGTAGAATCCAAATAGAATATGGTGTATAATCAAAATTTCTTTTTCTTTATTCTTCTATATTCTATTCGGACGCACCAACAACTAGTTATAAAATTGTATTGATAGCCTCGGCTCGCGTCCTAGCTCGTCGGAGAGCTAAATTTGCCTCAATTGTTTGTCTCTTGCCTTCAGCGCTACTTAAATTAGCTTCAGCTATTTCAAGAGTTTGTTGAGCTTCTTGCGGATCAATGTCACTGCCCCTCTCTGCATCATTTACTAAAATGGTTATTTCATTATTGCCTATTCTAGCGAAACCGCCCATCAGAGCTATTGTTAACCATTGGTCGTTAAGACGTATTCTCAAAATTCCTATATCTACAGCCGTGGCAATAGGTGCGTGATTTGGTAATACACCAATTTGGCCGCTATTAGTCGATAAAATTATTTCTTGCACTTCCGAATCCCAAACAATTCGATTAGGGGTCAGTACACATAGATTTAAGGTCATTTCTTCAATTTGCTCTCCACATCTAAGTTCATAGCCTTCGCGGTAGCTTCATCGATATTACCTACCAAATAAAAGGCCTGTTCCGGAAGACCATCTAATTCCCCGGAAAGGATCAGTTGAAAACCCCTAATTGTTTCTGTTAGACCAACATATTTTCCTGGAGAACCGGTAAAAACTTCTGCTACGAAGAAGGGTTGTGATAAGAAACGCTCAATTTTTCGTGCTCTTGCTACGGTTAAACGATCCTCTTCGGACAATTCGTCCAACCCAAGGATAGCTATAATGTCCTGAAGTTCTTTGTAACGTTGTGAAGTTTGCTTAACTTTTTGCGCAGTTTCATAATGTTCCTCACCAACAATTCTAGGTTGGAGCATAGTTGATGTTGAATCTAAAGGATCTACTGCTGGATAGATACCTTTTGCAGCGAGTCCTCTTGATAGTACGGTAGTAGCATCTAAATGCGCAAATGTTGTGGCAGGAGCGGGGTCCGTCAAATCGTCCGCAGGTACATAAACGGCTTGAATAGAAGTTATGGATCCCTCTTTGGTAGAAGTAATTCTTTCTTGCAAAGAACCCATTTCTGTACTAAGAGTGGGTTGATAACCTACAGCGGAAGGCATTCTTCCTAATAAAGCGGATACTTCGGATCCTGCTTGGACGAAACGAAAAATATTGTCGATAAATAGAAGTACGTCCTGTTCATTAACATCCCGGAAATATTCCGCCATGGTTAGGGCAGTCAAGCCAACTCTCATACGAGCTCCCGGCGGTTCATTCATCTGACCATAGACTAGAGCGACTTTTGATTCCGCAATATTTTGTTCATTAATCACCCCAGATTCTTTCATTTCCATGTAAAGATCATTTCCTTCACGAGTGCGTTCGCCCACTCCGCCAAATACGGATACACCTCCATGAGCTTTTGCAATGTTGTTGATCAATTCCATGATGAGTACGGTTTTACCCACTCCGGCCCCCCCGAATAGCCCGATTTTTCCTCCACGACGATAAGGAGCTAAAAGATCCACTACTTTAATCCCCGTTTCAAAAATAGATAATTTTGTATCTAACTGTATAAAGGCAGGCGCAGATCTATGAATAGGAGATGTTGTGCGAGTATCTACAGGACCCAAATTATCAACAGGCTCTCCAAGAACGTTGAAAATTCGTCCGAGAGTCGCCCCACCAACTGGAACACTTAGAGGAGCTCCTGTATCAATCACTTCCATTCCTCTCATCAGACCATCTGTAGCACTCATAGCTACAGCTCTAACTCGATTATTTCCTAATAATTGCTGTACCTCGCAAGTTACATTAATTTGCTGGCCAACCGTATCTTGACCTTTAACTACCAAAGCGTTGTAAATATTAGGCATCTTGCCCGGTGGAAAGGATACATCCAGTACCGGACCAATGATTTGAGCAATACGCCCCAGGTTTTTTTCTTCAAGAGCGGAAACCCCAGGACCCGAAGTAGAAGTAGTAGGATTGATTCTCATAATAATAAAGTATTATATGTCGAAATTTTTTTTGCAAACAAAAATAAAAAAATGTCCGATAGCAAGTAGATCGGTTAATTCAATAAGAAATGGGAATTAGTACTCGATTTCGTTGGTACTATCCAACCGAATCCAATTCAATTGTTTACTCATTCAATGAGTGCATTTTCAAACTTAACCAACCCATTAAAAAAAAAAAAATATATAAATATATTATTAATATAATATATATCAAAGTAGATGAATAAGAATTCAGAATTATATATGCGGAGATGTTGTATTTCTCTATCATTATAGACAATCCCATTCATATTATCTATGGAATTCGAACCTAAACTCTATTTATGATTCATCATTTTTATGACATTGGCCGTTGTTTCTTATTTCATCATTTCTATTTACACTTATT